GGAAATCCCAATTCCGTGGGCCTTTCGATACAATCAAATAGATTGCCACAAGGGCGCCATATTCTAGGAGCCCAAACTATGTGATTGAAGAAATCCTCCTCTATCTGTTGCGGATCAAGGGCCCCTTCCCCTTCTTCAAACTCCGATTCGTATTTTTCATATAGAAATCTCTGATCAACGATAGAACAAGATCCATTTTGCATCATATCTAACTGATTCCTTGGTTCGGACCGAAGAAGTAATGTCACTCGATTATTATCAAACTGACTGCAATATTTTTCTGTCCGTGAGGATCCCGCCAGAGCGAGAGCGCCTTCTACTTCTAATAGTAATAATAGTAATAGGCCATGAACTAGATCAGAATCATTCTCAACGAATCCATAAGAAGTGATCCAATTTTTTTCATCGTGTCTGGATGAAGACCAAAGATCTTGAGCGACCGATCCGGCAGAACAACTCAAAAGATAAAGAAGTATCGTGAATTTCTTCATGCTCGTTCCAAGTTCGAAGTACCATTTGTACAAATAAGAATCCCCTCCCTTACATGATTTCTTCTTCATATAGATAGATATAGGATCTATGGGGCAATTACTTAGAAGTACATTTTGTGTAACAGCCCTTCCTATCTGATAGAAAAGGATCCCATGATCCTGAACCGATCTTATCTGGGATCGAAAATCCCAAGTTTTTCTATGAAGAGCTGATCTAATTGTATTAGTTTCTATAATGGATTTCTTCTGTGTAATACTAATTGATAGGGCCTCATTGATAAGTGCTACAAGATCTCGCGCATTGGAACCCATGGTTATGGACCCGAATCCGTTAGTATGGAACATCTTCTTTTCCAAGTGAAATCCCCTAGTATATGAAAGAATGAAAAAGTGCTTTCGTTGTTGTGGAAGAAGAAGCCTTCGTATCTTAATGCATGTATTTAATTTATTCGGAGCTATTAGAGCGGGATCCACTTTTTGGGGAATATGAGTCGAAGCAATAACAAGAATCTTTCCAGTGGAACATCTTTCACAATCCCTGGAGAGATAGTTCTCTAATAGACCGAGGGATAAGTAATTCGACTCATTCACATGCAGATCATGAATGTTTGGAATCCATATTATGCAAGGAGACATTGCTTTTGCTAATTCGAATTGAAGGGTGATATCAAATCGGTCTATTTTCGGCGTCATATACATAGTTAGCAGCTCCGTATCAATATCAAGGTCATCATCACTATAATCAATATCGTCACTCTCATCAATATCGATATCGTCACTATCATCAATATCGATATCATCAATAAGATAACCTTTAGGCTTGTCATCCAGGAACTTGTTCGGAAATACCGTAATGAAAGGAACATAGGAGTTTTTCGCTAGGTATTTGACCAAACAGGATCGTCCAGTTCCTATAGAACCTATCACTAAAATACCTCTAGAAGGGGATAGGGCTAAGCGGAGCGAAAAGGGTTTTCCATGAGGAGATGGGGAATGAAAACTATTAGCCCCACACGAGGTTTGTGAATAAGTGATTGTCTGATAATGAGCAAGGAATATCCGTCTTTCTGCTAAACAGGATCTATTGAACTCATAATTCATTAGATCCTTTTGATGAATGTCAACTAAGTATCGTAAGGAAATTGATCCCGGTTGTTCAATCATTTGATAACCAGAGTCATTCTTTGATAAATGATCACTATGAGTCAGACTCAATAGGATTTGATCAATCCTTTTTTCTGTCGTTAAGGTGGAGAACTGAACCAAGAATTCTCTTTCTTCATCATCAATCGAATCACTGTTCGCGACCCAGAATTCTATTTTCTCATCAATCCAATCACCGTTCACGTTTTTTCTTTTTCTTATCAATGAATAGATCTCTTTACTTGTACGACTTAGATGTCTCGTATTTCTCGAGAAAATGATTCGATTGATGGGATTTGGTATGATACTTACAAGATCGATGAGATTGATCTTCCAATATTTATTCTTAGAACGTATTGATTTGACCCCATAAGCGGGACCACCACCCAATAGCATGTTGCCACCAGAAGCAGAACCCCGTATTTCTTCCAGAGAATCTCCTAATTGTTCCAGAACAACTAGAAAGAGATTCTTTAACCAGAAAGGATTCAGTTCAGATGTAGGATACCTATCCAGAAGTTTTCGAAATTCCATCATGTATGATGGAATCATCAAAGATTTGATCTTTTCTAACTCTGTCTGTAACTCACTAGAGGCTCGGGAAACAAAGAGAAGATGTATACGAACGAGATATCCAGCAACAAGAAGAAGGAAAAAGATGGAATAGAGGAACTCCCGAGCATTTGTTGATCTCAGATGTGCCCATATCAATGGAACGGGTGACTCATTATTTCGATGAATCATTTCTTCGGACAGAAGAAGATTCTGTAAACATTGACTCGAAATCTCACTTATCGGAGTCCATTGTGGAAGAATCTTCTGAGGAATTGGCCGTGATATATCTGATCCATGCATCATATCATGAA